ATTGGAACTATGGTATCAAACTTCTTTCGAATATTTTTTAATAGAAATGAATTTTCTAACATTTGACTCCGTAGTACTGACGAATTGAATCGCACACTTGAAAAAAAACCCATAAAGTCGAGGGAATAGTTTGATAATTGATTGATATAGATTCTTCTTGGTTGAGACCACACAAAAAAATAACATTGCCAGAAATAGATAAAGTAATATTTCCATTTATGTATCAGAAGAGATGTCCCTTTTGAAGCCAGAAGGGATTTTCCTTGATACCTAACATAATGCGGGAAAGGTTCTTTGAAAAACCATAGAATAACCCCAAAAGCCTTAACTTTAACTAGATATTTTAACTTTCCGTAAAAATGTATTCGTTCAAGAAGAGCTCCAAAAGAGGTTGATCTTAAATAAGAGGATTGATTGCGGAGAATAACAAAAAAGGATTCGTATTCACATACATAGAAATTATATAGGAACAAGAATAATCTTCGATTCCTTTTTTTCAAAAAGGAAATGGATTTTTTTGGAGTAATAAGACTAATCCAATTACGACACTCATAAAGAAAGAATCGTAATAAATGCAAAGAAGAAGCATCTTTCAACCAGTATCGGAGAGTTTGAACCAAGATTTCTAGATGAGCGGGGTAAGGTATTAATATATCTAACACATAATTTAAATGTAAGAATTTGTCTTCTAAAAAAGGAAATATTGAATGAATTGATTGCAAATTAAGAGATTTTACTATTTCTTTTCCCTCTAGGGAAAATATTAATAGTAAGGAAAATGGAATTTCCAAAATAACTGCAAACCCTTCTGTTATCATTTGCGAATAGAAATTCTTTTTTGGTTTGTGTCCCAAAATTTCATTTTGGTTTGAATCATTAGCAGAAAGAATCAAATGATTCTGTTGATACAGTCGAGTAATTAAACGCTTTACAATTAGTAAACTGTATTTCTTGTCAACTGCATTTTCCAACAAAATCAATTTATTTAAACCATGATCATATGCAAATGCATAAATATATTCCTGAAAGATAAGTGGATAGAAAAAGTTATGTTGCCAAGACCTATCTAGTTCTCTATGTCTTTGGAATTCTTCCATTTTTTATTTATTTAGACCGAAAAAAAAAAAAAAATAGAGGGTTTCTTGAATTATCAAATGATACATAGTGCGATACAGTCAAAACAAGGTATTTTATTATGAAATAATAGATACCCTGGAGACGAGTAAATTCATCCGCGGATTCTCTTTTTTTTTCATCTAATTTCTTTTTTTATCTTATAACAAAATAAGATGGTTAGAAATCCTTTATTTTTTCAATCCAATCGCTCTTTTGACTTTGGAATTAAAGTATTTTATTTTATCAATATACTCTTTCTTTTACACATTCAGCTCCATCTCCTTAATAAAGATTGGATAATCAAATAATTAGGATTCACTATAAAAAACAAAGTATCCACTCGTGGGAGAATCCTTTCCCGCATCAGGCACTAATTTTTTTTAACATCTAATTAGATCGGGAAATTATTCAAATTATGAAAATAAGCTCGTTGTTCTTTCTTTCTTCATAATTCGAACCTTAAGGTTCGATCCATTTATTCAATTGACCTAAGTTTGAATTCATTTCGTTCCCTTACAAAAATTCAAATAGAATTTTGTACCAATTTAGTAAAAATGAAGTATTCGCCGAATTTTTTATTGATACGACATGCTCTTTTTTCCATTTATTTCCGTTTCAGGATCAGTCGTGGTCTTATAAACTCTACCGATGATGTAGACGAATTCCTTGCTTCATCCAAATATGTAAAAATTGTAGCCGCACTTAAAAGCCGAGTACTCTACCGTTGAGTTAGCAACCCGAAAAAGAGATATGTTATGTAGATACAATCAAGATAAAAATCAAATGGATTAGAAGCAAAACTTTGAATTAGCAAAACATCGAAACAAAGTTTTCTAATTGATTCGGAACATAAAAACAAACAGATCAGATGACAATACACAAAATTCTTAGATAAAATACATTTATAGACCAAATATTCTCTATTTTTTAGATCAAACTCTATATCACAAAAAATTCAATGAATCCTTGAATAAAAAACCTATTTATTGGGCGGAAGGCGGAAATAAACCATTTCATTTTTTTTATTTCTTATTTATTTTACTTCAAAATAAAATTGAATTATAAATTATATTTGTTCAATATACTCTTGTCAATATGAATATTATATTAAATAATATTAAAAAAAACAAATACAATTTCAATAATAAAAATGAATTCCATTTTACATTACAATTCAAAAAAAAAATACAAATATTTTTGAATTTCTTTTTGAATATTATTATTATATTCAAAAAGGAAATAAGATATATATTATATATTGTTATTTTGAAAGCGAAGTAGAAAAAAAGTGAAATATATAAACAAATTTTTGCGTTGAATTGGCACTACATAAAAAATATACAAGAATAGAAAAGGAATAAAAAAAGGTTCTACCAAACTACAACCACATTATCTTTGTTTTTTATTTCATTAATTGAACTTCGTTAAAAACCTCCGCTCTCTTTAAAATATCATAGACAATTTCTGTTGGTTGAGCACCTTTTTCAAGAAAATCTAGAATAGCAGGAACATTTAAATAAGTTTGATTTTTTATTGGATCATAAAAACCCACTTTCTGCAAATCTCTTCCCTCTCTTCGGGACCGAACATCAATTGCAACGATTCGATAGACGGCTCATTGGGATAGATTAGATCCCCCCCTGGAAACGTATAGGAGGTTTTTTCCTCGTACGGCTCGAGAAAAATGATTCAAAATTAGATATATATAAATTATAATGACCAATCAAATAAGTCCATAAAAAAAAAATAAATGAATTAGACTAAGAATTAAGGTCTTTTTATTTATTTACTATTTATTTCCTAAAAAAATCATTTGTATACTCATAACTCAAGTTGAATAACTCTTAAATATAAATAAAATAGCTCAAAAGAAAATCCTTTGGCATTTCTTTCATTTATTGAGCAGTCTCAAATACCCTTTTATCTCATTTAGAATCAAGTTGAATTCAGTATTCCAATCCAAATCCAATTGTTACGACAATTAACAATTAGAAAGGGTATTTCCTTGTTACGGAAATCTTTATCTTTTTTTTTTTTGAATCATTGGGTTTAGACATTACTTCGTTGATTTTGAATCCTTTCAAAAATGGCAGCAACATGCCTTTTTGTTATTTTTTTCTATCAAAAAAAGAAATCATACTAACAGCGGATTGCCCACGATATATATAATTTGAATTTTCTCAAATAAAGTCTTATCAATTCCAACAAAAGACTTTCCTTTGGGATTTGAAACTTGTTTTATTTTGATCCTTTCGATTTATCTGTCAAAGATATACTTACGAAGTTGTTCCAACTTATTGATTGACGCTAACCCTAGACCCTTCTCTTTTCCCTTGAGAAATAGCTCAATACTTTATTACTCGAGCTCCATCATGTACTATTTCCATTACACCCCAACAAAAAATGCAATGCGGCTTCGAGTGAAACAGAGCAAAAGATGTCGAGTCAAGAGCATTCTTTATTATAGAATGATGGATATAAGAATCCACAACAGATCATGTCCTTCAAGTCGCACGTTGCTTTCTACCACATCGTTTCAAACGAAGTTTTACCATAACATTCCTCAAATTTGGAACCGGTATGCGGTTGATTCAATTATGGAATCATGAATAGTCATTGGTTCAGTCAGGACAGTCAATACATGGATATAGAATATATCTTAAGTTATTATTAGTAATATAATCTTCTTTTTTTTTTAGAATTAAAAATAAAGGCGACATCCCTAAGAAATAAAAATCCATCTTTCTTTTTGAGTTTAATAATACTAAAAGAAATCGAAATTGAATAAAAAATTCGATTGGAAAAATCGAATTTCTTTTTCGGGATGAATAAAAAAAGAACTAATTAATTTCTATATTATATATGAATATTAGAATTATAGGGGATGTATATATGATTAAAAACACACTTTTTTGGATTTTGAAATTCAAATTCGTGTAATCTAGAATCCCATCGTGCCTAAATCTCCAATGGATTCACCTGTATCCACGTGTCATTTGAATACTTAATCCTCCTTTATTTGATGCAATGTGAAAAAAAAAAAGAAGATTCATTTTGGTTAAAATCATTAGCAGAAAGAATACAATTCTATTCAATTTTAGAAACATAAAAATGTAATCTTAAATTACATATGCTCTGGGACGGAAGGATTCGAACCTCCGAATAGCGGGACCAAAACCCGATGCCTTACCACTTGGCCACGCCCCATTTAGATTTCTATTCGACATTAATAAACACTAATATTGTTATTGATTATTCGTCAATTCCAGCCTAACTGTCGAAAAAATAAATTCGATTCTGTTGTTAGTATTTTGACACGTGTAGATATAGAATTCAAACGAATTTATTGATCATTACATAGAATTCCATTAAGATATTGTATGAAAGTAGAATTTTTTCTATTCTCCATTGAGAATAGAAGGTTTTTTGATTGAGTAAGTAAGTGAAAAAAAAAAAAGAAGGATTTTTTCTTCATTTTTTCTTTCTATCAATATCAATAACTCAATCAAAATGCAATAAAAATAAAATGCCTGTTATGCTTAATATCCTTAGTTTGATCTGCCTTAATTCTGCCTTTTATTCGAGTAGTTTTTTCTTTGCCAAATTACCTGAGGCCTACGCTTTTTTGAGTCCAATCGTAGATTTTATGCCAGTCATACCTATACTCTTTTTTCTATTAGCCTTTGTTTGGCAAGCTGCTGTAAGTTTTCGATAAGATCTTTCATCTTGTCCTAGAAAAATGAATGATTTTTTCGAAAAAAAAAATTCTTCTAATATTTTAATAATAAATAAATAAATAAGAAATAATTGATAAAATCAGACAAGTCTTACAGTATGAACCCTTGATTCAAACATGAAAATTTGTAAATAGACACAATTCATATCGCCTGGTTTTCTGATTATAACTATTTTTCGTAAATGAAAAACCTTATTTTGATCCTCTATAATAGAGAGAAGTAGGCATAATAAAATGATTGATAAGTAAGAAAATAATGGATAAGATAATAATAACTTCATTTTTTATTACAAATTTTTTTTTTTTTCGATTTTGAAAAACTACTTTGGTTTTCGACGTCAAATAAAATGAAAATTTTAGGATTATAGGGTATAAAAATAGAGAATCTATTCTCTTTTTTCCAAAAAAAAAAAATGATCTTGGAGATTGTGTAATGCTTACTCTCAAACTCTTTGTTTACACAGTAGTAATATTCTTTGTTTCTCTCTTCATTTTCGGATTCCTATCTAATGATCCAGGACGTAATCCGGGACGCGAAGAATAAGAATAAAAAAGGGTTCTTTGCTTTATTTTTTTTTTTCTATTTTTTTTTTTCTATAGAAAAAAATAGTAAGATTCCGTTATCGTTATTAATGGAAATGGAAAGAGAGGGATTCGAACCCTCGGTACGAATGATTCGTACAACGGATTAGCAATCCGACGCTTTCGTCCACTCAGCCATCTCTCCCTGTTGAAAATAAAATAGTAATAGTCAAATAGTTAATTTCGAAAAATTAGAAAATGGAAAAATATGTAATAAACTCGAATTAATTAAAATATAAAATAAATTAAATAAAAAAATTTGAGATATAAACTATATATAACAATAATATATATATACAAAATATACAAGTTGTATTGTGTAATACAACATTTAAGTACAAGTTTTATTTGAAATTCCAAACAATTAGATAAAATAACAAAGATTCGACGAATTCAATAAAAGATTCAATTTGAATATTCAAGTATAGAAAAAAAGAAAAAAGAATGAATCTAAAATATTAATAGAAAACTCGAATATTAAATCATAAAAAAAAAAAGAGAATCAAAGAATAGAAAAACAAATACTTCTTCCCCCGAGGGAGCCTCTTTTTATTCCCACGGCCTGGCCTGATCAGTACCTCGCCAGGCCTTTTTTTGTTTTAATGGATTCATAGAATGATTTTTTTAATTTTGATAATGATAAAACAAATTCCTGTTATTGAAACAAAAGCACAAAAAAGGACTCTTTCTATTCTCTAGCTATAGAACCTACGTGCCATTTCTTATTATTTTTTCTTCCCCATTTAATCTAGCAATTATTCCATTTTTTCAGCACACAACTTTTTTTAGTTATTTAACTATCTTTTCATAATCTCATAAAATCCTCCTACAAAAAATACCAATACTCAAAATTTCATGATTGTTTTATAATCTTGTCTTGGTTACATCAAATTTCAGTGTTCGACAAAAGTTCTATTTCGAGACAATAATCCAACTGTAGCGGGTATAGTTTAGTGGTAAAAGTGTGATTCGTTCTATTAACTCTTTATATAGTTAAGGGGTCTATCGGTTTGATTATTATTCCGATCAAAAACTTTATGTCTTAAAAGGAATTAATCCTTTCCCTCTAAATGAAAAATTTGAGGAAAATTATACATTCTCGTAATTTGTATCCAAAACTCAATTATAAAGTAGAATTTTTGGACTATGAAATTACGAAACATAAAATTTTATTGAATTGGATCAATACTTCCAATCGAATGAGTATAAGTAAGAAATCCATGGATAAAGATAGAAAAAAGGGTTTCGAATCGTAACTAAATCTTCTATTTCTTCCTATATTATATATATAGAATATATAGAGAGAGAAGCAAAATAGCTATTAAATGATGACTTTAGTTTACTAGAGGCTTCATTTCTTTTTGTTTGTTTTAGCTCGGTGGAAACAAAAGACTTTTCCTTAGGATTCTCTCAAATAGAAATAGAGAACGAAGTAACTAGAAAGATTGTTAAAATCACCTCTTCTAGAAGGATCATCTAGAAAGTAAGTTGTTTTGAATTGAATGTATTCATACAAAAAGCTGACATAGATGTTATGAGTGAACTTTTCTTTTGTAATTTCGTTCCCGCCTTAGATTAGGATCTGGGAATTTCTACATTTTCCATAAAGGAGCCGGATGAAACCAAAGTTTCATGTTCGGTTTTGAATTAGAGACGTTAAAAATAAGACATCAACGTCGACTATAACCCCTAGCCTTCCAAGCTAACGATGCGGGTTCGATTCCCGCTACCCGCTCTATTCTGTATTAATTAATGCATCATTGAGTTGAATACACAATTCAAAAAAAAAAAAAATTCTCATCTCACATCACATACAATCCGATTCTTAAAACGCAAAATAAGCAAAAATGCGAAAAAATCGGAATGAAAAGCGTCCATAGTCTAATGGATAGGACATAGGTCTTCTAAACCTTTGGTATAGGTTCAAATCCTATTGGACGCAATTTATTTCCATATATATATTTTTTTTTATTATTTTTAATATTAAAAATATTATATTTTATTTAGGAGGGATGGATTTCTTTATGCTTGTTCCTGAAGTAGAAAGCGTTCCTTCTGTTCTTGAA